TATTCCATCATAACTCTCATATCCTCCATAGTTATAGGGCAGTAAGACTCCAGGTTCTCACAAACAAAAAAAAGAGAATCATTATTTTCTCACTCCTCATTTTAGTGGTTAATCATCCTGGTACTTGTGATTAGATCCATATGCTTATTCTGATATGAAATGAAATATTCAAATGATTTTTCATCGAATGACTATTCATCTATTGTATTTTCATGGAAATAGGGACAAGAAGATTCTATGAAAAAATGGTGGTTCAATTCGACGTTGTCTAAAGGGAAATTCGAATACAGGCGTGGTCTAAGTAAATCAATCGCAAGGTTTGGGCCTCCTATTGAAAATACCGGTGTAAGCGAAGATCCGGTTAGAACTGATACAGATAAAAATATTCATAGTTGGGGTGAGAGTTCTAGTTACAGTAATGTTGATCCTTTAGTGGGTGTCAGGGACATTCGGAATTTGATCTCTGATGACACCTTTTTAGTTAGCGATAGTAATAGGGATATTTATTCTATCTATTTTGATATTCAAAATAAAATTTTTGAGATTGACAATGATCCCTCTTTCCTGAGTGAACTAGAGAGTTCTTTTTTTTATTATTGGAATTTTATTTCTCTTTGGAATACTCACATTAATAGTTGCATTGACTCTTATCTTCGTTCTCAAATCCGTATTGAGGCCCCCATTTTAAGTCGTAGTGACAATTCCTGCGAGAGCTACATTTATAGTTACATTTGGGGTGAAAGTGAAAATAGTAATGAGGGGGGCTGCTCCAATATAAGAACTTTCGAGAATACTATTGATTTCAATATAACAGAAAATTCAACGAATTCCGATTTCGATACAGATTTCGATACAGATTCCGATTTCGATACAGATTTCGATACAGATTTAGATCCTAATTACGATTTCGACCCTAATTCCGATACCGATTTCGATACCGATTCCGATACTCATTCCGATACCGATTCGGATACAGAAAATTTGACTCATTCCGATACTCATTCCGATACCAAGTCGACTCGAAAATTGAAATATAGGCATTTATGGGTTCAATGCGAACATTGTTATGGATTAAATTATAAAAAATTTTTTAAGTCCAAAATGAATATTTGTGAACAATGCGGAGCTCATTTGAAAATGCATAGTTCAGATCGAATCGACCTTTTGCTTGATCCAGACACTTGGGCTCCTATGAATGAAGGCCTGGTTTCTCTGGATCCTATTGAATTTCATTCGGAGGAAGACCCTTATAAAGATCGTATTGCTTCTTATCAAAGAGAGACAGGATTATCCGAAGCTGTTCAAACGGGCACAGGTCAACTAAACGGTATTCCCGTAGCAATTGGAATTATGGATTTTCAGTTTATGGGGGGTAGTATGGGATCCGTAGTCGGCGAGAGAATCACCCGTTTGATCGAGTATGCTACCAATCAATTTTTACCTCTTATTCTAGTGTGTGCTTCCGGAGGGGCACGTATGCAAGAAGGGAGTTTGAGCTTGATGCAAATGGCTAAAATATCTTCTGCTTTATATGATTATCAATCAAATAAAAAGTTATTCTATGTATCTATCCTTACATCTCCCACGACGGGTGGTGTGACGGCTAGCTTTGGGATGTTGGGGGATATCATTATTGCAGAACCTGATGCCTACATCGCATTCGCAGGTAAAAGAGTAATTGAACAAACATTGAATATTGAAGTACCTGAAGGTTCACAAACGGCTGAATATTTATTCGATAAGGGCTTATTCGATCCAATTGTACCACGCAATCCTTTAAAGGGTGTTTTGAGTGAGTTATTGAATTTTCACGGTTTTGTTCCTTTGAATTTGCAAGTAATGAATATTCATAATTAATATTTATTTCGGTAGAGCCCTAAATGAAATTTGTTTATTTGTAGTGAAGAAATAGTGAGTTTATCTGAATCAAAGTAAAAAAATTTGTCAATTGTAGAAAGAATCGTGCGGACAATTTTTTTTATATCAATATTCCTGATTACTAATCAGGAACCCCCTATGAACAAGACGAAAAAAAAAAGCATCCTTATGCAATGCGCAGCGCAATTCCAATTAGTCAAATAAATTTTATTTTTCCTTCTTGTATAGAAAAGAAAGATACTCTTTCTACTATATCTCCCGAGAAATCTTTAGTTTGACTAAGAATCCACGTTGTTGAATCGAATCCTAATGAATCTTTCGGGAATTTGTTTCTAAGAAATAGAAAATCAAAACGGAAATAAAAATGAGAATTCAAATTTAACGACAAGAATGGATTATCATAGATCTATTTTTGTATTTCATGTAGAAAGATGAAGATGAATAAGTCTCATTTATTAAATTATACACTCCTTGCACTTATTTATTATATATACTCACTTAGATATACTTAGTATAATTATATACGAATTATAATTATTATAAGATATCTTTATAACAATAACAGGTACAAATATTCCATCGAGGTACCCCATTCTATGACAGACTTCCCCTCTATTTTTGTGCCTTTAGTGGGCCTAGTATTTCCGGCAATTGCAATGGCTTCTTTATCTCTTCATGTTGAAAACAACAAGATTGTTTAGATCCAATGGGTCCGAACCTGATCTATTCTTTTCAATTAAGAAAGACTTCGATATAGATAATACAGATATCTCTTTAATATAGTAGGGTAATGCGGCTTCTTGCGAACAGAAATGAAGGATTTCTTTTGTATGGCTAAATATATGATATGGATAAATGAGTTATGGCTATTTTCATCGGAATCGGGACGGATAGCTGAAATAGAAAGTCAATCTATCTATATGTAGATATATCCATAGGAGATCATAGAAATTGGATGTTATTATTTTAGCCCTAAGCAATTCGATGAATTACTTCGCAAGGGGTACATCAGAATGGCGCTAGTTGATGAGAGTTACTTCGGAAACAAAAAAAGCAAAGTCAAATCCATTTGGACTATTTTCTAAATTCCAATAAAATGCAACCGGATCTAGTATGAGTTGGCGATCAGAACATATATGGATAGAACTTATAGTGGGGTCTCGGAAAATAAGTAATTTCGTCTGGGCCTTTATCCTTTTTTTAGGTTCATTAGGATTCGTATTGGTTGGAACTTCCAGTTATCTCGGTAAGAATTTGATATCTTTAGTTTCCTCTCAGCAAATCCAGTTTTTTCCACAGGGGATCGTGATGTCTTTCTACGGAATAGCGGGTCTCTTTATTAGTTCTTATTTGTGGTGCACAATTTCGTGGAATGTGGGTAGTGGCTATGATCGATTCGATAGAAAAGAAGGAATAGTGTGTATTTTTCGTTGGGGATTCCCTGGAAAAAATCGTCGTATCTTCCTACGATTCCGTATGAAAGATATTCAATCCATCAGAATTGAAGTTAAAGAGGGTATTTATGCTCGGCGTGTCCTTTATATGGAAATAAAAGGGCAGGGGGCCATTCCCTTGACGCGTAGTGATGATAATTTGACTCCGCGAGAAATTGAGCAAAAAGCTGCCGAATTGGCCTATTTCTTGCGCGTACCAATTGAAGTTTTTTGAAATTTACTTGAACTGAAGAATAAACTCTTTCTCCGCAGTAGGGAAACAATTCAAGAATTCTCTTTTTTGCTCTAGCATAGCTTAAAGTTTTTTCAAAACGTGCATTCGAGTTAAAGTAGACGTATGCGGAACAGCGAGAAAAAAACACTTTTCTTGTTCGAAAATCATTAAAAAACAAGTAACAAATCGAAATAATGGGTTCATCTAGCATATCAAAACATTTCGGAATAAAGAATTGATCTTCTTATTTTCAATATGAATTAATTGATACGTTAGATACATATAGATCTTGTAAATTCTCTCTCTTTTTTTTTGTCAATCGAGCTTTCTTTTTTTTTTTTGTGTTTTTTAATCATGAAAGGGTTGGATTTCTTCTAACGAGAACATTTATGTATTAGTTTTCCACTCATTTGTGATCAAAACAATATTCTTCAAAAATAAATTTCCATTTTTCCTGGATTATTACTGTGGGTAACCGACGCATTTTTTTTTTTTCGAAATGGGATTTTTTCTATTTTGATCGAAAGGGGATTCCTTTGGCTCGAAATCAAAATAATATTCATTACTTGACGTGGGTGGTTCTTTCTGGGATTCATTGAAAAAGCTTCGAATCTTATCAATTGAGGTATCTGGAAACAATATTTTAAAAATGATTTCTTCATTCGAAGTGGGCTCTTATTCTATTTCTGTATTCTTTCTAGATTCAAGTACTAACCGCCGAATTACAAAAAAAAAGTGGGGAATAGATTCATAGGCTCGCGGCCTTGTAATAGAACTTATGGTTGATAGAAAAAGATTAGAGCGCAGAGATTCGTCGAAGGGGGTGGGTTCATTAACAAGTCAAATTCAAAGATGAAAAAATGGCAAAAAAAAAAGCATTTCTTCCGCTTCTATATCTTACATCTATAGTCTTTTTTCCCTGGTGGATCTCCCTCTTATTTAATAAAGGTCTTGAATCTTGGGTTACTAATTGGTGGAATACTAGGCAATCGGAAACTTTTTTGACTGATATGCAAGAAAAGAGTATTCTAGACAAATTCATAGAATTAGAAGAACTCTTACTCTTGGACGAAATGATAAACGAATACCCGGAAGCACATCTACAAACACTTCGTATAGGAATCCACAAAGAAATGGTCCACTTGATCAAGATGCGCAATGAGGATCATATCCATACAATTTTGCACTTATCGACAAATATAATCTGTTTCATTATTTTCCGGGGTTATTCTATTCTGGGTAATAAAGAACTTATCATTCTTAACTCTTGGATGCAAGAATTCCTATATAACTTAAGTGACACAATAAAAGCTTTTTCTATTCTTTTATTAACTGATTTATGTATCGGATTCCACTCGCCCCATGGTTGGGAACTAATGATTGCTTATGTCTACAAAGATTTTGGATTTGCTCATAACGATCAAATTATATCTGGTCTTGTTTCTACTTTTCCAGTCATTCTAGATACAATTTTCAAATATTGGATTTTTCGTTATTTAAATCGTGTATCACCATCACTTGTAGTGATTTATCATTCAATGAATGACTGATAATATTTTACATAAGCAAAACGTTTCAAGACGGACTTACCCTTTCGACCCGTACGAGGATTTCTCCTACTCCAATATTCCAGTAAAATTATTTCAGTAAATAGCAGAATTGCAGAATTGTGGATAGGGACTATACAAGCAACCCACCTAATCTTATTGTAGAAATTTTCGGGATCAATCATTGGACCATGCAAATGAAAAATACCTTTTCTTGGATAAAGAAAGAGATTACTCGATCTATTTCCCTATCACTGATGATATATATCATAACTCGGACATCCATTTCAAACGCATATCCCATTTTTGCACAACAGGGTTATGAAAATCCACGAGAAGCGACTGGACGTATTGTATGTGCGAATTGCCATTTAGCTAATAAGCCCGTGGATATTGAGGTTCCACAAGCGGTACTTCCGGATACTGTGTTTGAAGCAGTTGTTAGAATTCCTTATGATAGGCAAGTAAAACAAGTTCTTGCTAATGGTAAAAAAGGGGGTTTGAATGTGGGCGCTGTTCTTATTTTACCCGAGGGGTTTGAATTAGCCCCCCCCGATCGTATTTCACCCGAGATGAAAGAAAGGATAGGCAATCCGTCTTTTCAGAGCTATCGCCCCACTCAAAAAAATATTCTTGTTATAGGTCCCGTTCCCGGCCAGAAATATAGTGAAATAACCTTTCCTATTCTTTCTCCGGACCCCGCTACTAATAAAGATGCTTACTTCTTAAAATACCCCATATATGTCGGCGGAAATAGAGGAAGGGGACAGATTTATCCCGACGGGAGCAAGAGTAACAATACAGTTTATAATGCTACAGCCGCTGGGATAGTAAGTAAAATAATACGAAAAGAAAAAGGGGGGTATGAGATAACCATAACAGATGCCTCGGATGGGCGTCAAGTGGTTGATATAATCCCCTCAGGACCCGAACTTCTTGTTTCAGAGGGCGAATCTATCAAACTTGATCAGCCATTAACGAGTAATCCTAATGTGGGTGGGTTTGGGCAAGGGGATGCAGAAGTAGTACTTCAAGATCCATTACGTGTCCAAGGCCTTTTGTTCTTCTTGGCATCTGTTATTTTGGCACAAATCTTTTTGGTTCTTAAGAAGAAACAGTTTGAGAAGGTTCAATTGTCTGAAATGAATTTCTAGATTCGCGGATTTATCAGCATTAAGTTCGTAAAAAGAATAAAACTCTTGTTGGCAGTTAAGTTATGTATGATCAAAAAAATGATGAACAACTTTCTTCTTCTTTATATTCTTTTTCTACCCGGGGTCGGTAATTAGTTGTACCGCATTCCTAGTCATAGTAGATTATGAAGAATACCATTTGAATTTATCCCTTCTTTTTTTTTTTCAAGACAAATCAAATTGGAGCTGCACGACTATGTCATTATTGACAGATTCAAATGTCATAGAATGTATCAATAGTTTTCTATTCTTTCTAAGAAAACCAAATCGAAAATTCCACGGGATACTAACCATAAGAGAAGCACGGGAAGAATTTAAAGCAAAGCATTATTCGTCTTCTTAGTCTTTGACACAAGAAAGGAATGGGTAAAGTGACACAAGAAAGGAATGGGTAAAGTTCCTTTCTTGTGTCGGCATAATACTCGTTTTTGATCCTCAAAAATGACTATACTGGTCTTACCAATCACTGTTCTTTGGTTCCGCTTTTTACAGGTTTATCAGAACCTTTTTTCGATCTAAATATTTATTACGTATTTCATTTAATGAATATAAAAAATGAATATAAAAAAAAGTAGTGAACAAACAAAAAAGGAAGGAAAGGCAAATTTTTTCAGAAAATAGAACTTATTTGATGAGCTACTAAATGAAATCGCGCTAAATAGGGTAAGGGTCTCTCAGAAAGGAATTCTAGGATTGGCATTCAGGAAAACCAAATTGAGCAATTCAATTCCTTCGTGCTTCTTACTTTAAAAGTTTCTATCGAGACTATTATCAAGTAAGAGATGTTTTAAATCCATTAATAAAAATAAAGTTTTCAAAAACCATTCTTTTTTCATAAAAAAATGAAAGGAAGTTTTTAAAACATTGGGGAAGGTGATCTATTTTATCATTTAGATGAAAAAAATTTTCATTATGAAAGCTTAAGAACACGAGGGGGTCCTGCATTCTTAAGCTTTCGTGTCTTCAACTTAGTTCATCGGATTCTTATATTTATTATTAGAGAGATGAGCCTAACCCGGAGTATGCACCATAAAAGAAAATACCTATTAAACCGATCACAAGAATACCGGCTACAGTACCTATTATCCAAAGAGGAATCCTTCCAGTAGTATCGGCCATTTATCCCGCTTCCCTCCACCATTTCATCAAGTTGTCATGCTAGAGACATAAACAGTCATAGATAAGTATTAGATACGATCCTTCCGAATGGGATA